TCCGTCCCAGAGCATATCCATTCTATCCGAATAAAGATTCCGTTTTTGAAAAACTTTCTGTTTAAAGGTCTAATATTGGATCGAATGTGATTCTTGTTTCTGATTTTTAATAACTCTTCTCTGAATCATATCTTTTTTTTTTTTTTTCACAAACCAGAATCTAGTTTAAATGACACGCGGATGTAACTTAAGTTATTTGTAATCCAGGTAAGATGGGAACATAGATTACGAGGAGAGTGTTCATTTAAAAAATTTTAAAAAGGTTGGGCGGGCTTTTCATCATATGCTTGGTCCTTTCAATATTCATATTGAAGGAAGTGTTAGTTACTTAGAAAAAAAAACCTTACGTCCCATATCCAATTGAATTTTCAATGATGGATTTTGAATTGAAATGCGAAACAAAGCTTCCATATTCCCTATCTATTATTCTCTATCCTTTAAATGAGGGGGCTCTGGTTATTAGTTCTCTATAAATCTCTAAATTCTAAAATTCTAAGGATCCCTTGAATTATAAACAAGAGGGAGTTCTTGGTACTGATTAAATTCAATCAATGGGATTCAGTTTCTTAAGACTGGATTAGGATAAAATAAAAAATAGGAGCAAGGACTTAATCTGGACTTGTTTGGCTCTAATGAATAATTGTAAATCTATATTAACAGACCTGAGTGAGTCAGCCATTTTATTCACTTTATTGTTTTATTGTATGGCAAGATTACAGAACTACTACATACGGTTCAAATCAAATAAAATATAAAAATGCATATAAAATGAGGAAATGTTTAGCTTATATGTATTCTTATCGTTCTATTTCGGTGACAATGGTCTTTTTATTTTTGTGAAAAAATTTGTGATTCCTTCCCTTAAATTTTGATATTTAAAATAAAATATCCATTTCAATTATAAATATCAAAATTTTAAAATCATTTTGAATGATTCCTTAGGAGTTGAATCTTTGGTACTTGAAGAAGTGTAAGATTGATAAATATCTACTATTGAGTCACTTGAAGATGCAATAAAAAAAAACTTATTTATTCGTCTTATTTATGTTATTTTTTTTTTTTTTATAAAAAAATGTTGTATTCGTATAATCAAATATCGAGTTAAGTTGAATCCTTGTTGTGATTTCTTCAGAAAAATATCTATCCATCTATATAGATCCATATAGAAGAATAGAAGAGAAAAAATCTAGATTACTATGTACCGACTGAACCAATGACTATTCTTGATTCCATAATTGAATATTGAATCATTTCCATACCGGTTCCAACTTAGAGGAATAATGTTATGGTAAAACTTCGTTTGAAACGATGTGGTAGAAAGCAACGTGCGACTTGAAGAACACGATCCATTGTGGATTCTTACATCCATCATTTTATATAGGAATGAAGGTGCTCTTGGCTCGACATCGTCTATTCTGCTCCACTAGAACCTCTCTTTTTTGTTTGGTTGTAATGTAAAGTAAATAGTACATGATGTAGCTCGAGTAGAAAGTATTGATTCATTTCTCGGGGGCAGGGATCTAGGGTTAATGCCAATCAATAAATTGGAACAACTTCGTAAGTATATCTTTGATATATAAATCGAAAGAATTCAATTCAAGCAAGTTTCCACCCAAAAAGAAAAAATTGTTGGAATTGATAAAACTCTTTCGATCCAAAGTGTATCGTTCGGGAATCCACCGTTCATATGATTCTTTGATAGAAAGAAATCACAAAAAGGGTATGTTGCTGCCGTTTTGAAAGGATGAAGGATCGCCGAAGTAATGTCTAAACCTAATGATTCAAAATAAAGATAAAGGATCCCAGAACAAGGAAACACCGTTTGAATTGTCTCAATAACTATAACTGGGTCAGAATGAAGAATTCCGTTTTTTTAAAACGAGACAAACAAAAAGGGGGTTAGAGACCACTCAATAAATGAAATAAATGCCTAAGGATTTTTCTTTGAGCTATTTGAGAGTTATCAAACTTGAGTTATGAGTACAAATGATTTTTTTCTTTTTCAGGAAGAAAGAAGAAAATGGGACTTAAATCATAAATCATAGCCTAGTTGATTTGATGATTTTATGGACCCATTTGCCATTAGAATTCTATACTATTCTATACATAGAAATAACTTCGAATCATTTTTTCTTGAGCCGTACGAGGAGAAAACTTCCTATACGTTTCTAGGGGGGGGTATTTTTCATCTACATCTATCCCAATGAGCCGTCTATCGAATCGTTGCAATTGATGTTCGATCCCGAAGAGAAGGAAGAGATCTTCGGAACGTAGGTTTTTATGATCCGATAAAGAATGAAACTTATTTAAATGTTCCTGCTATTCTACATTTCCTTGAAAAAGGCGCTCAACCCACAGGAACTGTTCATGATATTTTAAAGAAGGCGGAGGTTTTTAAGGAACTTCATTCTAATTAAATAAATTTCAATTAAAGAAATAAAACAAAAATAAGGGAGGGAGTGGTGACTCGTATATTATTTTGTATAATTTTTCTCTACTA